ATATAATAATGAATGAATAGAAATTAAATAGAAAAAAAGAGAGAAGTCTCTTTTTTTTTTTCAAGCTTCTTCTTGTTTATGTGATATAACATAAACAAAGTAATTCTATTTTTTTTATTGGGGAGAGATGGCTGAGTGGACTAAAGCGTCGGATTGCTAATCCGTTGTACAAATTTTTGTACCGAGGGTTCGAATCCCTCTCTTTCCGTTTCCGTTGCTGATCGTTGCTGATTTGGTATTTTTTTTCTTTTGAACTCTTTGGTTGTTTGATTTTTTATTTATATTTTCATTTATATTTATATAGTTAAAGATATAAAATAGATAAAATACTAAAAATATTTTAAAATCCAATACAAGCAAGAAAACCACAAAATACATTTTTTTATTCTTCACGTCCTGGATTACGTCCTGGATCGTTAGATAGGAATCCGAATATGAAAAGAGAAACGAAGAATATCACTACCGTGTAAACAAATAGTTTTAGAGTAAGCATTATAAAATCTCCAAGATAATTAAAAAAACGACAAAGAAAGAGAATAGATTCTCTTATATTAAAGATTTTGTTCCTTTTAATACTAAGTTTCTAAAAAATGAATTGATTTTTAGGTATATATGAGTTTTGGAAATGGACTTGGTTTGTAATAAGAATCGAGCTTTTTATTACTATTACAATAATTACTATTACAAAAAATCCTCTTTCATATCTGCAATATAGGTATTATGTTGGTGATGGGCTCAAATCTAATAATAGAATTCGGATTTTTCAATTGAAAAACATAGATGAGGATATGATCCGTATTTTTTTTTGAGTATATATTAAAAAATTTCAATATTGGAATCGAGAATTCACACTGTAAAACTTATCTGATCTTTTAAATTAGTAAAATGCTCGCATTTTCGTTTTCTAAAAAATTCTGTCTTTTTTTAAGACATTACTCAAATTAAAGATCTCATCGAAAACTTACAGCAGCTTGCCAAACAAAAGCTAAGAGAAAAAAGAGTAAAGGTATTATTGGCATAATATCTACAATTGGATTCAAGAAAGCGTAGGCTTCAGGCAATTTCGCCGAGAAAAAACTACTTGAATAAAGGACGGAGTGAATACAAATACAGACAAAACTAAAGATATTAAGCATAATAAACATTTTGTTCTTTAAGAAAATAAAAATTATTTTTGCTTTTTTGAATTAGAATTTGATTTATTATTGTATTTTTTATTATATATATTAAAAAATAAAAAAATACAATAATAAATCAAATAAATTAATATTATATGAATAAAACTAAAAAAATGAATCAAATAAGATAAAACCTGCCAAAATCCTTCTTTGATTTGAACTTATCTAGTTCAAAATCTTTTATTCTGAAATAGAATAAATCATACTTCTATACAATATCTTAATTGAATTCTATGTAATGATCAATAAATTTAGTTTTATGCTATGTATATATACATACGCATATAAAAAACCTAGCAACAATTTTTTCTATAGAAATTTAGGAACTGGTGGAATTGACGAACAATCAATATCAATAATAGTGTTTATTAGTGTCAAATCGAAAATGGGGCGTGGCCAAGTGGTAAGGCAACGGGTTTTGGTCCCGCTATTCGGAGGTTCGAATCCTTCCGTCCCAGAGTATATGCATTCCTGATGTATATCAATGTATATCATATTTGAATACAAATTTTATATCAAAATCGTCTCTAATCTAAATCGACTTGCTTTTAAATCTACATCTTCGAAAGCAAGTCGATTTTTTCTTTTTAATGGAATCATTGTGGATTAACGAATTATATATAATAAAAATCTTTTCATATTTATTTTCTAATATTTTTTTGAATAAATTCCCATTTTTTCTACTTTACAAATTTTTAATACAATATCGAGTTAATTTAAATTTTTTTACGTCTTTTATTTTTTTTTTATTATATAGAATAAAAACCAGACGTAAAAAGGATAAATTATTATATATTATATATCGATTGAATCAATGACTATTCACGATTCCATAATGGAATCAATTACATACTGGATCCAAGCTAAAGGAATGTTATGGTAAAACTTCGTTTAAAACGATGTGGTAAAAAGCAACGTGCGACTTGAAAGACATGATTAGATTAGCTGTGGATTCTTACATCCGCCATTTTCCTAGTATATAGAAATCAATATGCTCTTGGCTCGACATCATTTGTTCTGTTTCACTAGAACTTCTTATTTTGGGAACAAGAAAGGGGTTGATGATGTAAATAGTACATGATGGAGCTCGAGTTTATTCATTTCTCAGGGGCAAGTATCTAAGGTTAGTGAAAATTAATAAGTTAGAACAACTTCGTAAGTATATTTTTAATAGAAAAATCGAAAGGATCCAATTGGAGCAAGGTTAAAAAAAATTGTTGGAATTAGTAAAACTATTTTGATAAAAAGTGTATCCGCGGGAATTAACCCTCTATTTGTTTGTATCATTCTTTCAGAGAAAGATAAAAATGGTATGTTGCTGCCATTTTTTGAAAAGATTTAAGATTTCCGAAGTAATGTCTAAACCCAATGATTCAAAGAAAATCGAAAAGATCATGGAACAAGTAAATTCCATTTTCAAATTGTCTCATTAATTCTATTAGAATTCAAAAAATTCAAAAAAATAGATTATAAAGACGGTCAAGAAAAGGGGGTAGAGACCACTCAATAAATGAAATAGCTAAGGGGTTTATTTTCTTTTTAGTTATTTAAGAATTATCCAATTTGAGTTATGGGGTTAAAAATATGAGGAGTTTTTTTCAGAAAGAAAATATGAAAAAAACACTTAAGTCATAGTTTCATTGATTTGATAATTTTATTGATTCATTTGACATTTCATTTTTATACATATAATTTTAAATTTTCCCGAGCCGTACGAGGATAAAACTTCTTATACGTTTCTAGGGGGGGTGCATTATTCATCTATATCTATCCCAATGAGCCGTTTATCGAATCGTTGCAATCGATGTTCGATCCCGAAGAGAGGGAAGAGATCTTAGGAAAGTAGGTTTTTATGACCCAATAAAGAATCAAACCTATTTAAATATTCCTGTTATTCTACATTTCCTTGAACAAGGTGCTCAACCTACAGGAACTGTTCAGGATATTTCAAAAAAGGCAGGTGTTTTTATGGAACTTAGCTCGAATCAACAAACGAAATTCAATTAAAAAAAAAGGGGGTGCAGATGACTTCTATATAGAAGTCATCTGCACCCCCTTTTTTATTTTCTCCCCCCTGCTCTCTTGTTATCTTCATACCTAATTTTTTATTTCTTTTTGTTTATATAGAATGTTATTTTTTATAGCCAAAAAAAATAAATGAAATTTTCATCTATTTTCAAAACAAAATGAAAAAATGTATAAAGATAAAAGATAGAATATAGAATATAGGAAAAAGCAAATGAATAATAACTAAATGAAGTAATTCGAGTTATAAATACATTATCCCTGAAGTGATATTTTTTCATTATTTTTTTGATTATCATTTATTCTTAATATCTACTCGCTCTTTATTATTATTATCAGTTACTAATCCTAGTTATCGGATTTATATACTTTTTGGATAATAAATACATAAGATAGAATATTAAAAATGGAATATTTCTTTTATTTTTCATCCAATGACTATTCATCTATTATATTTTTATGTAAAAAAACTCTATGGAAAAATGGTGGTTCAATTCTATGTTGTTTAATAGGAAGTTAGCATACAGGTGTGAATTAAATAAATCAATGAATAGTCTCGGTCCTATTGAAAGTACCGGTGTAAGTGAAGAAGACCCAAAAATTTTAACCGATATGAATAAAAAAATTCATAGTTGGAATGAAAATTCTAGTTACAGTTATTTTGATTATTTCGTAGGTGTCAGAAACATCCAGAATTTAATATCTGATAAAACTTTTTTAGTTAGAGATAATAATAGGAATAGTTGTTCCATATATTTAGATATTGAAAATCAAACTTTGGAGATTGATAATGATCAGCCTTTCTTAAGTGAACAGGAAAGTTTTTTTTCTAGCTATATGAATAATGTTTCTAAGAGTGATGACAATCATTACATGGATGATACTAAATATAATTTGAATAATAACATTAATAGTTGCATTGATAGTTATCTTTATTATCAAATCTGTATTGAGAGTTTCATTTTAGGTGATAGTGACAAATACAATGACAGTTCTTTTTATAGTTACATTTTTGGTAAGGGCAGAAATTCTAGTGAAAGCGAGAATTCTAGTTCTAGTATAATAACTAGCACGAATGATACAAATGATCATAATTCTACTTTTGGAGAAAGTTCTAATAATTCCGATGAAACTGAAAAATATAAGCATTTATGGCTTGAATGTGAAAATTGTTATGGGTTAAATTATAAAAAATTTTTAAAATCCAAAATGAATATTTGTGAACACTGTGGACATCATTTGAAAATGAGCAGTTCCGATAGAATCGAACTTTTGATTGATCCGGGTACTTGGAATCCTATGGATGAAGACATGATTTCTCTGGATCCCATTGAATTTCATTCAGAAGAAGAACCTTATAAAGATCGTATTGATTCTTATCAAAGAAAAACAGGATTAACTGAGGCTGTTCAAACAGGTACGGGTCAACTAAATGGTATTCCTGTAGCAATTGGAATTATGGATTTTCAGTTTATGGGGGGTAGTATGGGATCCGTAGTAGGTGAGAAAATCACCCGTTTGGTAGAATATGCTACCAATCAACTTTTACCTCTTATTCTGATATGTGCGTCTGGAGGAGCACGTATGCAAGAAGGAAGTTTGAGCTTGATGCAAATGGCTAAAATCTCTTCCGCTTTATACGATTATCAAACAAATAAAAAGTTATTTTATGTATCAATCCTTACATCTCCTACTACAGGTGGGGTAACAGCTAGTTTTGGCATGTTGGGAGATATCATTATTGCTGAACCAAATGCTTATATTGCATTTGCGGGTAAAAGAGTAATTGAACAAACATTGAATAAGGCAGTACCCGAAGGTTCGCAAGCGGCTGAATATTTATTTCACAAAGGCTTATTTGATTCAATCGTACCGCGTAATTTTTTAAAGGAAGTTCTGAGTGAGTTATTTCAATTCCATAATTTCTTTCCTTTGACTAAAAATCAAAAATGAAAAAATACAGGATCAAAGTGATAAAAGAATTCAAAAATACTAAGAATAAGAAAAGTCAAAGGGTTTATTATCATACATATGTTTGTCTCTTTTCGAAATAGAAGGTTAAATCAATTAATTTATTTTGTTCTACATATAGAGTCTACATATATATTTAATTATATACATTGACTTAGCTATAATCACTAGAATTCCTATATACTTATACTAAGTATATAGGAATTCTAGTGATTATATACTATCCAAATACAAAATAAATAAGAATAAAAAAAAATAATAATATATGTATATATAAAAATAATAATATATGTATATATAAGGTACAAATTGTAAATAGAGGTACCCATTTTATGATAAACTTTCCTTCCATTTTGGTTCCTTTAGTGGGTCTAGTATTTCCGGCAATTGCAATGGCTTCTTTATTTCTCCATGTTCAAAAAAACAAGATTTTTTAGATACGGTCAGTAGGGACAAATCTCATATATTTTTTTCGATCTGGAAGCAATTCGATGAATTCATCTCAAAAGTTTAGATTAAAATAGTGCAAAGTTCCTTTGGAACCTTAATTTAATATTTTTATTTAAATAGAATAAAAGAAATTGATTATAATTATAAATAGGATAAAAGAAATTGATTATCATTTTGCGATTAGAACATCTACTGGTATATCTTATAACGGGGTCTCGAAAACTAAGCAATTACTTTTGGGCCTTTATCATTTTATTAGGCTCATTAGGATTGTTATCGGTCGCTGTTTTCAGTTATCTTGGTATGGATTTTTTCTTTTTGTCTGAGGAAATTAGCGATTTTCCACTTATTCCGGACTTTCTTTATTTTCCATTTATTCCGCAAGGGGCCACGATGTGTTTCTATGGAATCGCAGGTTTGTTTATTAGTCTTTATTTGTGGTGCATTATTTTGTGGGATGTAGGTGGTGGTTATGATATCTTCGATAAAAAAGAGAAAAAAGTATGTTTTTTTCGTTGGGGATTTCCCGGAAAAAATCGTCGTATTATTCTCGAAATACCTCTGGAAGAGATTCAATCCATCAGAATAATACCAACAGTTCAAAAAGGGGGTATTTTAAATCGTACCCTTACTTATGATATCGTTTATATGGAAACCATAGAACAGGGGTTTATTCCCTTGACTCGCATTGAAGATGATTTGATTCCACCACAAATTGCACATAAAGCTAGCGAAGTATCTAGGTTGTTGGGTGTACCTCTTTTGTACTGACAAGAATTGGAATTCACTAGAAATTGTACAAAAAGTTTCAGAATTGTCCTATTTATTTACCGATTGAAATATTTTGAAAAAAAAAAAGTTTCTTTTTTTTTTTCAAAATATTTCCATTTTTATAGATAAAGCATTATTTGGTTTCCAAATTCGACTATTATATTCATAACCCGAAGTGCTCTTTCGTGTATTCATAAAAAGGAATATTTTTTTTCATTTGAATTGACAGTGAATTCTTTCGATTTCTTATTCGATTTACGTATTCTTTCTAAATTAAACAATGCAAGGACTAACTCTCAAATTGCAACTAAAAAAATGAGAGAATATAATATAGATTTATATATATAAGCTCTATGACTTGTAATAGACTTATTCTTGATAGAAAGATTATTATCATATAGAGTTGAGGAATGAGATGAAATTGAGTTCATTAAAGAGGAAAAATGAAAAAAAAGAAAACATTTATTCCCCTTCTATATCTTACATCTATAGTCTTTTTGCCCTGGTGTATTTCTTTCACATTTAAGAAAAGTCTGAAATCTTGGTTTATTAATTGGTGGAATATTAGGCAATCCGAAATTTTCTTGAATGATAGTCAAGAAAAGAATATTCTAAAAAAATTTATTGAATTTGAGGAACTGTTTTTGTTAGATGAAATGCTAAAGGAATGTCCGGAAACACATCTACAAAATCTTCGTACTGAAATCTATAAAGAAACAATCCAGTTAATCAAAACGCATAACGAAGATCATATGAATACGATTTTGCACTTCTCTACCAATATAATCTGTTTCTTTATTCTAAGCGGTTATTCTATTCTTGGTAATCAAGAACTTGTTCTTATTAACTCTTGGGTTCGAGAATTTATCTATAATTTAAGTGACACAATAAAAGCTTTTTCTATTCTTCTATTAACTGATTTATGTATAGGATTCCATTCAACCCATGGTTGGGAACTAATGATTGGTTTCGTCTATAAAGATTTTGGATTTGCTCAAAATGATCAAATTATATCTGGTCTTGTTTCCACTTTTCCCGTTATTTTAGATACAATTTTAAAATATTTTATTTTCCGTTATTTAAATCGCGTATCTCCATCACTTGT